ACATGGAATCGAAGAAATTATCCAGATGAAAGAATTGACGATAATAGCTATACGTATACGAAAGAACCCCTTTTTTGTAATTCCTATGATGCAATTGGAGCTTATCGGCAGAAAAGAATCAATTTAGATAGTCCGTTGTGGCTTCGGTGGCGATTAGATCAACGCCTTATTGCTTCAAGGGAAGCTCCCATCGAAGTTCACTATGAATCTTTGGGTACCTCTCATGAGATTTATGGGCATTATCTAATAGTACGAAGTGTAAAAAAAGAAATTCTTTCTATATACATTCGAACCACCGTGGGCCATATTTCTCTTTATCGAGAAATCGAAGAAGCTATACAAGGGTTTTGCCGGGCCTGCTCATATGGTACCTAATCATCTGGTGTCTAAACTAAGTAATTCTACGACTCCTTGGGCCTTTCCGGTTCAAGTATGACCACCATTGCTGACCTTTCTACGCGAATCAAGATCGAGAAAAGGAAGTTTTCCACTCATTGACTAAAATCCATTGGCGAATCCTACTCAGCGGAATACGGAGGTACTTATGGCAGAACGGGTGAGTCTGGTCTTTCACAATAAAATGATAGATGGAACTGCCATTAAACGACTTATTAGCAGGTTAATAGATCACTTCGGAATGGCATATACATCCCACATCCTGGATCAAGTAAAGACCCTGGGGTTCCAGCAAGCCACTGCTACATCTATTTCATTAGGCATTGATGATCTTTTAACGATACCTTCTAAGCGATGGCTAGTCCAAGATGCTGAACAACAAAGTTTTATTTTGGAAAAACACTATCATTATGGGAATGTACACGCGATAGAAAAACTACGACAATCCATTGAGATATGGTATGCTACAAGTGAATATTTGCGACAAGAAATGAATCCTAATTTTAGGATGACTGAGCCTTTTAATCCAGTCCATATAATGTCTTTTTCGGGGGCTAGAGGAAATGCATCTCAAGTACACCAATTGGTGGGTATGAGAGGATTAATGTCTGATCCCCAAGGGCAAATGATTGATTTACCCATTCAAAGTAATTTACGCGAAGGGCTTTCTTTAACAGAATATATCATTTCTTGCTATGGAGCCCGCAAGGGGGTTGTCGATACCGCTGTCCGAACATCAGATGCTGGATATCTTACGCGCAGACTTGTTGAAGTAGTTCAACACATTATTGTACGTAGAACAGATTGTGGCACTGTCCGAGGAATTTCTGTGAGTCCTCAAAATCAAAATAGGATGATGTCGGAAAGGGTTTTTAGCCAAACATTAATTGGTCGTGTATTAGCGGACGATATATATATGGGCCAGCGATCCATTGCCATTAGAAATCAAGATATTGGGATTGGACTTGTCAATCGACTCATAACCCTTCGAACACAAGCAATATCTATTCGAACCCCCTTTACTTGTAGGAGTACATCGTGGATCTGTCGATTATGTTATGGTCGGAGTCCGACTCATGGTGACCTGGTTGAATTGGGGGAAGCCGTAGGTATTATTGCGGGTCAATCTATTGGAGAACCAGGGACTCAACTAACATTAAGAACTTTTCATACCGGCGGCGTATTTACGGGGGGCACTGCAGAACATGTACGAGCCCCTTCTAATGGTAAAATCAAATTCAATGAGGATTTGGTTCATCCCACGCGCACACGTCACGGGCATCCGGCTTTTCTATGTTCTATAGATTTGGATGTAATTATTGAGGGTGAAGATATTATGCACAATGTGACTATTCCACCAAAAAGTTTTCTTTTAGTTCAAAATGATCAATATGTCGAATCAGAACAAGTGATTGCTGAGATTCGGGCGGGAGCATACACTTTGAATTTTAAAGAGAGGGTTCGAAAACATATTTATTCTGATTCAGAGGGAGAAATGCACTGGAGTACTGATGTGTACCATGCACCCGAATTTACATATAGTAATGTCCACCTCTTGCCAAAAACAAGCCATTTATGGATATTGTCGGGGGGTTCACGCAGATCTAGTGTAGTTTCTTTTTCACTCCACAAGGATCAAGATCAAATGAATATTCATTCTCTTTCTGTCGAACGAAGAGAGATTTCTAGCCTCTCGCTCTCAGTGAATAATGATCAAACGGGACACAAATTTTTTAGTTCTGATTTTTCTGCTAAAAAAAAAGGTCGAATTCTTGAGATGTCTGATTATTCGGGATTTAATAGAATCATAAGTACTGGTCATTGTAATCTCATCCATCCTGCAATTCTCCACGCAAATTCGGATTTATTGGCAAAAAGGCAAAGAAATGGATTTCTTATTCCATTCCACTCGATTCAAGAGCAAGAGAAAGAGCTAATGCCCCATTCAGGTATCTCGATTGAAATACCCGTAAGGGGTATTTTCCGTAGAAATAGTATTCTTGCTTATTTCGACGATCCTCGATACAGAAGAAAGAGTTCCGGAATTACTAAATGGGGGACTCTGGGGGCGCATTCAATCGTTAAAAAAGAGGACTTGATTGAGTATCGAGGACTCAAAAAAATTAAGCCAAAATACCAAATGAAAATAGATCGCCTTTTTTTCATTCCGGAGGAAGTGCATATTTTTCCCGAATCTTCTTACCTAATGGTACGGAATAATAGTATCATTGGAGTAGACACACAAATCACTTTAAATATACGAAGCCGGGTGGGCGGATTGGTCCGAATGGAGAGAAAAAGGGGAGGGGTTGAACTAAAAATATTTTCGGGAGATATCCATTTTCCCGGAGAGATAGATAAGATATCCCGACACAGTGGCATCCTGATACCGCCAGAAAGTGAAAAAACAAAACTTAAGGAAGCCACTAAGGAATCAAAAAAATTGAAAAAGTGGATCTATGTTCAACGGATCACACCTACAAAGAAAAAGTCTTTTGTTTTGGTTCGACCCGTAGTCACATATGAAATAGCGAACGGTATAAATTTAGCAACACTCTTTCCCCAGGATCCGCTGCGGGAAAAGGATAATATGCAATTTCGAGTTGTCAATTATGTCCTTTATGGGAAGGGCAAAGCCGCTGGGGGAATTTCTGATACAAGTCTTCAATTAGTTCGGACGTGTTTAGTGTTGAATTGGGACCAAGACAACAAAAGTTCTTCCGTCGAAGAGGTTTGTGCTTCCTTTGTTGAAGTACGTACAAATGGTCTGATTCGAAATTTCCTAAGAATCAACTTAGTGAAATCCAATATTTCGTATCTCAGAAAAAGGGATCATCCGTCGGGTTCAGGATTAATTTCTGATAATGGTTCAGCTCGCACCAATAGCAATCCGTTTTATTCCGTGTTTGGCAAGGCAGGGGTTGAACAATCGCTTAGACAAAATCAAGGAACTATTCGTACGTTGTTGAATAAAAATAAGGAATGCCAAGTTTTGATAATTTTATCATCATCTAATTATTTTCGAATGGGTCCATTGAACGATGTAAAATATCACAATGTGATAAAACAATCAATTCCAATTCAAAAAGATTCGCTAACTCCAATTAAGACTTCGTTGGGACCCTTAGGAACATTCCTTCAAATTGCGAATTTTTATTCATTTTACTATTTAATAACTCATAATCATATCTCGGTAACTAAATATTTGAAACTTGACAATTTAAAACAGCCTTTTCAAGTACTTAAATATTATTTAATGGACGAAACCGGGGAAATTTATAATCCTGATACAGATAGTAAGATCCTTTTGAATCCATTTAATTTGAATTGGTATTTTCTCCAGCCTAATTATTGTGAGGAAATGTCCCCGATAATTAGTCTTGGGCAGTTTCTTTGTGAAAATGTACGTATAACCAAAAGGGGACCATACCTAAAATCCGGTCAAGTTTTAATTGTTCAAGTTAACTCTGTAGTAATACGATCAGCTAAGCCTTATTTGGCTACTCCTGGAGCAACTGTTCATGGGCATTATGGAGCAATCCTTTACGAAGGGGATACATTAGTTACATTTATATATGAAAAATCGAGATCTGGTGATATAACGCAGGGTCTTCCAAAAGTAGAACAGGTGTTAGAAGTGCGTTCGCTTGATTCAATATCGATGAACCTAGAAAAGAGAGTTGAGGGTTGGAACGCGAGTATAACAAGAATTCTTGGGATTCCCTGGGGATTCTTGATTGGTGCTGAGCTAACTATAGTGCAAAGTCGTATCTCTTTGGTTAATAAGATCCAAAAGGTTTATCGATCGCAGGGGGTGCAGATCCATAATAGGCATATAGAAATTATTGTACGTCAAATAACATCAAAAGTTTTAGTTTCCGAAGATGGAATGTCTAATATTTTTTTACCCGGCGAACTGATTGGATTGTTACGAGCGGAACGAATGGGGCGCGCTTTGGAAGAAGTGATCTGTTATCGAGCTATCTTATTGGGAATAACGAGAGCGTCTCTGAATACTCAAAGTTTTATATCCGAAGCAAGTTTTCAAGAAACCACGCGAGTTTTAGCAAAAGCTGCTCTCCGAGGTCGTATCGATTGGTTGAAAGGCCTGAAAGAAAACGTTGTTCTGGGGGGGATAATACCAGTCGGTACCGGATTCAAAGGATTAGTCCACTGTTCAAGGCAGCATAACAACATTCTTTTGGAAAGACAAAAAGGGAATTTATTCGGGGGGGAAATGAGAGATATTTTCTTACACCACAGAGAATTATTTGACTCGTGCATTTCAACGACTTTCCATGATACATCAGAGCACAATTGCTTAGAGGGTTTAATGAGTCCTAGGAGCGAATTCTTTTAACTATTTGTGATCATTTGATTTTTTAATGGTACGAAAAGAAAGATAATAATGAATAGAACGAAGGATAATAATGAATAGAAAGTAATGAATGGCCTGGGTCGTGTATCAATGGTCACTCTCTGGTAGAAGAGAAGGTTCCCTCGGAACAATTATTTATTTCAGGGCGCCTCGTCTCTTAAAAAAAAAAGAGGAAGTGGGGGAGAAATGGCAAGAAGGTATTGGAACATCCATTTGGAAGAGATGATGGAAGCAGGAATTCATTTTGGTCATGGTACTCGGAAATGGAATCCTAGAATGGCACCTTATATATCTGCAAAACATAAAGGTATTCATATTACAAATCTGACTCGAACTGCTCGGTTTTTATCAGAAGCTTGTGATTTAGTTTTTGATGCAGCAAGTAGGGGAAAACAATTCTTAATTGTTGGTACTAAAAATAAAGCAGCTGATTTAGTCGCGCGAGCTGCAATAAGGGCTCGGTGCCATTATGTTAATCAAAAATGGCTCGGCGGTATGTTAACCAATTGGTCCACTACAGAAACGCGACTTCACAAGTTCAGGGATTTGAGAACGGAACAAAAAGGGGGGAGACTCGACAGTCTTCCCAAAAGGGATGCCGCTATTTTGAAGAGACAATTATCGCGTCTGCAAACGTATCTGGGCGGGATTAAATATATGACGAGGGTACCCGATATTGTAATCGTCGTTGATCAGCAAGAAGAATATACGGCTCTTCGAGAATGTATCACTTTGGGAATTCCAACAATTTGTTTAATCGATACAAATTGTGACCCCGATCTCGCAGATATTTCGATTCCAGCAAACGATGACGCTATAGCCTCAATCCGATTAATTCTTAACAAATTAGTATTCGCAATTTGTGAGGGTCGCTCTAGCTATATACGAAATCCTTGATTAATAATAAGATAAATAAATTATTTTGGTAACTCCATAGATTTATGGATTGGGTACTATTCCTGAATTGCACAAAAGAAAAGAGACAAACCTGGTGGATATTATGCAATTAGCAGATATTCAAAATATACAATTCAAGTAGACAAGTCGAAAAGAAGATGGTTGAATCAAAATAATTCTTTTTAAATTTCTATTTCGGTCAGAGGGCAATATGAATGTTCTATCATGTTCCATGAATACACTAAGGGGGTTATACGATATATCCGGTGTGGAAGTAGGCCAACATTTCTATTGGCAAATAGGTGGGTTCCAGGTCCATGCCCAAGTACTTATTACTTCTTGGGTTGTAATTGCTATCTTATTAGGTTCAGCCTTTATAGCCGTTCGGAATCCACAAACCGTTCCGACTGCCACTCAAAATTTCTTCGAATATGTCCTTGAATTCATTCGAGACGTGAGCAAAACTCAGATTGGAGAAGAATATGGCCCATGGGTTCCCTTTATTGGAACTCTGTTTCTTTTTATTTTTGTTTCTAATTGGTCAGGTGCTCTTTTACCTTGGAAAATCATAGAGTTACCTCATGGGGAGTTAGCCGCACCCACGAATGATATAAATACTACCGTTGCTTTAGCTTTGCTCACGTCAATAGCATACTTCTATGCGGGTCTTTCCAAAAAGGGATTAGGCTATTTCAGTAAATACATTCAACCGACTCCAATTCTTTTACCCATTAACATTTTAGAAGATTTCACAAAACCTCTATCACTTAGTTTTCGACTTTTTGGGAATATATTAGCCGATGAATTAGTAGTTGTTGTTCTTGTTTCTTTAGTACCTTTAGTGGTTCCTATACCCGTCATGTTCCTTGGATTATTTACAAGCGGTATTCAAGCTCTTATTTTTGCAACTTTAGCTGCGGCTTATATAGGCGAATCTATGGAGGGACATCATTGACTCGTTTTCGAAATAGTCTTTTTTTGTAGCTTAGAACAAAGGCAATGGATGCGTAACTCAAGATAATCTACTTATACTTCTACTTAGGAAAAATACATATCCAAACATAAATCTACAAATACCGCATATACGATCAAGAGTCGTAGAAAAAAAATTACGATATTGGGGAATTGTAGGAAAGAGATCTAAAGGATCTTTTTCCTCAAATTCCTCTTTGGCCTTATTATATCATCCCCCCCTCTCCCCGCCAATTAATATTTTCTTTATATTGTTTTGTTCATTTTTGTTCATTCAATTCGAATAGCAAATACCAAGAGTGATAAGTTGAATAAAAATTCTTATAGTATCACAGGCGGGTGATTAAAAAAAAAGAAAAGAAAGATGCTTTATAAAATAATTCCCCTTTTAGTTGCTTTTAGTCAATTCTTCAATTCAACGATTGACCAAAAGAGAATATTAATATAATAAATTGCATGGCCGTACCTCAATCAAATACTGATATTTAGTTCTATGCAATGATTCGCCCCAATGAATTCGTCTATTTCGATTGTAGCCTGGTGGATAATGATAACGAAAAGGAATAGAAAAAAAAAAAAGAGATTTATAAAAAACGGGGTGATTCGGCGAGGGGTACATAATTAGGTATATGGAATCAAATGCCAACTCTTGTGTATTTTTTGAGTTTTAAAAGGGGTTCGAGAATACGATTGACTTTAAGATACGAATACTTGGAGTCTAAGATATTAATAGTTGGTTTACGTTCTGTAAGAAAGACATGTATATGGGATATTAGATATTGCTAGTTATATATGAACTAAAGATATATCTAATCCACCCTACTCTTGTGATTATTGTGAATTTCGATAGGGATTCTAATAGAAATTTAGAAATTGTTCGATTTCGTCTTTGCTTTGATGCTTTGACTGGGAATTGAATCAATAAAAATAAAGAGATGAAAGAAAGAAAACGAACGAAGAATTCAAAAAAGGGTTCCGAAAAAAGAAATGGAAGAACAAAAGTCGTATGGATTTACAAAAATCCTGTGTTGTGCCTGTGGATCGAAACTAAAAAAGAGATATCTAAAAAGTTTTGATGGTTCAATAATAATATTATTATTACGCCAATTGGGAGTTCTTAGTTACTTCGGCTGGGCGAATCCTAGTGACGGAATAATTAAGTCATAATTTATTGGACGATTGTATCATTAACGATTTCTTTAGTTTTTCTTTATTTTAGTGCGAGGGACTTATCATGAATCCACTGATTTCTGCCGCTTCCGTTATTGCTGCTGGGTTGGCTGTTGGGCTTGCTTCTATTGGACCTGGAGTTGGTCAAGGTACTGCTGCGGGCCAGGCAGTAGAAGGGATCGCGAGACAGCCCGAGGCAGAGGGAAAAATACGAGGTACTTTATTGCTTAGTCTGGCTTTTATGGAAGCTTTAACAATTTATGGGCTGGTTGTAGCATTAGCACTTTTATTTGCGAATCCTTTTGTTTAATCCTAGAAATAGGAAGGGCAATTTACTTATTTTTTTTCTCTTATTTATTATATCCGTGTTTCTGGCTTTTTTGAATTCTATCAAGATTTAACTCCTCCAATTGGAAGGACTGATTTGAGGATGGGGAATTAGGATAGGCATACCAGTTCGCCTTTTTCTTTCCCTTTCTTAGTCTAAAGGAAACCCTCTTTTTAAGTGATGCTGCAACAAACGAGGGGTTTTGCAATGGACAGGAGTCCCGGCCCCTAATACTAATAAGTATCCCTCTTATCGGGAATCCCCAATTGCCAATTCAAAGAAAGGATTTCGAAATCGAATTTTTGACCCTGTTTCGAAATAGGTAAATTACTAAAAAAACAAATAAATTAAATAAATATATATTACGTAGAAAAAAAAAAAGAACTGCGTTCTTTTTTTTTTTTTAGTCTATCTAAAAGAGGAGATCATATGAAAAATGTAACCGATTCTTTCGTTTCTTTGGTTAACTGGCCATTCGCCGGGAGTTTCGGGCTTAATACCGATATTTTAGCAACAAATCCAATAAATCTAAGTGTAGTGCTTGGTGTATTGATCTTTTTTGGAAAGGGAGTGTGTGCGAGTTGTTTATTTCAAGAATAGGCTGGACCCAACCAGCTGCACTTTTTTTCGTTATAACTAGGACCAAAGGGAAAAGGGTGCATGATTCCGCGAATTACTTCTGAATAAATTTCAAATCATATTTAAGAACCATAGCATTTCGTGATTTGTTGGTAAATCTATTTTGATTCTCTATTAACCAAACCAATAATGTGGGACCATTAACATGGTTAAAGCTAAAGTTTGAAGTCCAGACACAGCACGGTACTCTTTCTACTACTATGTTTTACTATAGAATAGAAATGTTTTCAAAATGAATAATTAATAAATGAATAATTAATAATAATTATTGGACTTTTTTTTTTCGATATAAAACACTCATGTTGATAAAAAGATTTGAGCCTTTTATTGGTATTGGAAATTTGATTGGAAAATATTGGAAAAATAGGTATTTCAACCAACCCTTATTTATGCTGAATCGATGACCTCCATATAAAGTAAGAAGAATTCTTTGGATTTGAAGAAAAAAAGAAACAACTTTGCTGACAATTATATATTTTGATTTGGTCAGAAGAGTCCTCCGAATATTCTGTTCTTGGATTAGGGATCAGTCGCAAGATTCATTTTGGAATATGAATAGAGAAGAGAGGGAGAGGATAGGCTCATTACATTAAAAAAAGATATGGGAACCCCCCCCATACATAAGTAGTTGACGTAATTGAGTGGGAGAGCCAAATGAATCGAAAAATTCATGTTTGGTTCGGGAAGGGATCATCGAAGTTTTGAGATGAATGGAAAGATAATCTACTTTCATTAAGTGATTTATTAGATAATCGCAAACTGAGGATTTTGAATAGTATTCGAAATTCAGAAGAACTGCAGAGAGGGGCCATTGAACGGCTGGAAAAAGCCCGGGCCCGGTTACGAAAAATAGAAATAGAAGCAGATCAGTTTCGAGTGAATGGATACTCTGAGATAGAACGAGAAAAATTCAATTTGATTAATTCAACTTATAAGACTTTGGATCAATTAGAAAATTACAAAAATGAAACCATTCATTTTGAACAACAAAGAGCAATTAATCAAGTCCGACAACGGGTTTTCCAACAAGCTTTACAAGGAGCGCTCGGAACTCTGAATAGTTGTTTGAACAAGGAGTTACATTTACGTACCATTAGTGCCAATATTGGCATGTTTGGAGCGATGAAAGAAATAACTGATTAGTCCTTTTACTGTAGGCACATTATTTTTTTTTTTTTTTTTAAGAAAAAAAAGAATTAAGAAATACTTATGACAACAAT